CACGAAAAGTGGTACGGTCCCAATGAAAGTGTCTCTTAGCCGGTTTACAGGCTTCGGAAAAAAGGAAGAAAATAACAACCACTGTCATAACTCCAAGAGTGAATTGCCGTAACTGCTCAGGATGTTCTTTGTCGAGTTGACTGGCTTTAGTTCAGACAGCTTAAACAGGATTGTAAACCGCCACCCTTCTTTACCACTTTAAGGGGTGGGGATTCAGACCGATGAGGGACGTAGGAATTGCCCTTAACTGCCCGGCAGGCTGAAATAGCTTTCTCGGGAGCCCCCTACTAATCTAAAGGGGGGTCGGGGTATTCAATCCCATGATACTCAAGGAGCAGGGCGTCGTATCCCAGGGGTTCGACTAATACATCGTAAAGCGGGTCCAGGTTTTGGGTTATACAAAAAATGGAAAGGGAAACCACTACCTCCCTATTTGCTGCTAAAAACAGACTCTGGAAGAGGTTTTTGCTAAGATGAATGCAACTTCTATGTATTTCCCATCGCATTTTCATAGGGAATGTACTCCTTAATATTCAATCTTTTAACGATGCTTGCCAATTCTAATCCAGGGAATAAGGGGAGCACTTAGATCGATTTGAACGCAGATTTTCGCAAAACGACCTCGCGTAGCCAGTTCAGTAACCGTCTCAATTTGAATAGGTTTACCAAGAGTTTTCCCTATTTTGAGAAGTACTCAATAGGGAACTCAGGTAAACGGATCCAAACCGCAGTTTGAGTGACCGTTGCCAAGGAAGGCCTAAAATCAGGGTGCCACTTTCGAACAGTGAGATAATGGTTTGCTATCATCCAAGGTCCTCCAGTAAGAGCTCTTTTGTAATCCTCCCCATCAGTCAATTTGAGGATGAAGTAGTCGTGGCCCAGGTCAATGAAGTCAATCTCCCCATTTGGTCTCCACATTTTCAAAATTGGATCATTGAGAAATTCTCCTTTTAGTTTCCCCATTCATGTTGATCACAGGGGGACAATTCGAAGGGCCCTGGTTATGGATCTGCTGCTCATCTTCTTCCCACTCGTCTGATTCAAAGCTTTCAGACTCCGGTTCCGAGATCTCAAGATAGCATGAGCCCTTGTGCTGTACTTGCATGAGAACATCACAAAAGGACAGTGGTTGATTACCGTCTTCCTTTGATCGCTTCCATGGTCCGGGACTCTTCCCAGGGTCCGGAGGTAGCTCACAGAGGTTGCCATTCCTTAGCCCCTCATCGGTTGTTAGGCATTTGTCACTTCTTCTATTTCATTTCCATAGCGATTCACTCAACATAGAAAAGCAACTAGAGCAGAGCTAGTATCTGGAGCTCTTGAACTAGAGGAGGGTCTAGCATACTGAAACATAAATGTAGCTATAAAGCCTTTTTGAGTATCTTCCTTCTTGACTTGATAGGGCTCCTATATCAGAACTTTTTCACTTTTTTTTGCTATCGAAAGTGATTCCAGGCTTAGTGCTTCCGCCTATCCGGCAGCCGTTACCAGCTGTTCACCACTCCTCCCTTCTTGCCTATTTCGCTAGCATGACTCCTCTCTAAAGTCTCATTCAAGTCCTTAGTCCCACATAAAGCCATTTTTAGAGACTTTTGACAGGTGAACTACTTCCTATTCGATTGCTTTAACAAAAGCCCTCTTACTAAATCCAATCGGCCAATATTGGATAGACCCTTGCTACAGATCAGAAGAGCGCATACTGATTGAAAAGAAAGGAAGCGATAGAGTACGACAGATTCACCGAAGAGCTGCTACAGAAGAGAAAGAGCTACGCTAGTATACTCACTTTAGTGATTAGCCTCTCATATATAACGTATAATGACTCTCCCCTAAAAAAAGTATCAAAATCAAATGTGAAACCATTCTTCGGGTCTTACGTTTTGTTTTAGTCTTTTCTTTGATTTTCAATAAATCAATTAGCGGTAGCTGGGCTGGATCTTATAAATTCATTAGGGGTGGTGGAGCGAGCTGGATTTTGTAGCTGGAATCAATCCCTCGCTTGGTCAGCGCTGGAAGAATTCCATCTATACGGACCATTTTAGTCTAGTACCCCCTAAGTAATCCCATAGGTACTAAAGCCCCATAAAAGCTAGGTTTATGAAATGAAATTTGAATGAGACTATTAAGATCAGAGGAGTACATCATACCATAAATATGATTACCAAAGAAAGGGAATACGGCAAACAGGAAATGCGGTAGACGAAGGAGCTGTTTAACAGAAATAACGGTAAACCAGAGTAGCAACAGCATGGGCGGTGAGAGCGGATCGGATACCATGAATATGATTTTAGAGGAATACAAAAAAGAAACTAATACGGATGCGGAAATTAAGACATATGCCATAAAGTCAACCATGACTGGATACAGGGTAAACGAGGGAGCTCTTGCTCCAGTTGGAGTTTTTGATGAGGAGGAATGGAGACTTCAATCTCCTTCTCCTGTGCCAATTCCATTTCTTTGACTATGTTCATCTTGTCCATCAGCCTTTGTTCCTTTATCC